CTTCTTCTGACTCGAGTGGGCTATCGCAACGGCTATAAACTGTTGGGATTGGGTGCTTTAACCATTCAGCCATGGATGCGCGGGAGAGTAAACTAGGTCTTTTTTGCCGGTTCGACGAATGTCGAAAGAGGAAGTGTAGCCTTCTCAGACTTCTCCTTCGACTGAGACTCTGGCACTACTTAAATAGGACTTCGGGCCGGCCCCCTTTCCCGGGTCCTGATCGTCGCGGGGGACTATCTATCTACTTCTCCAAACACAATATCTTGAGTACCTATGATGGTGACTACATCTGCTGGCATGTGATGTTTGGACATAGAATCGAGTCCTTGTGAATGGGCAGAGCCAGGTGCTCTTATTTTACGACGGTAGGGACGATTGCTTCCATTACTGACCAGAAAGACACCAAATTCTCCTTTAGGTGCTTCAACAGCGGTATAGGTAGAAGAAGCTGGTACGGAAAAACCCTCTGTATAAGGTTCGAAATGGTGAATTGAGGTAGAGTAGACTGATTTTGGCCTAAGGTGGAAAGAAAAAGCCTCGCATCTGCTCCCCCGTCACCCCCGCCGGTCCCATCTCTCTCCAGACCTAACGTGGTAGTTTCCCATCATGGGGCTTTCGGTATATAGATTGAGCCATTGCCAAGGAAGTTTTGTCTGTGATACTTGATGTTCAGAACTCAGTTGACTGCTTCGTGTTTATCAAGTCAGGCTCCTAGTCCTTGGCCCCCCCGCAGCTACCCTTACTATACAAAGCCGCTTCGGCTCCCCGCTTCGCCTTTTTGCACAATTATTCCACCCTCCCTTCGCTAACGCGAAGCTTTGTCTTGGCCCGGGAGCTCGCGACTCAGAGATAAACAATGAAAGTGAGTGCTCTGCACCGATTTCTTTTCTTCTCCCCCGACGCCTTATCGGGAATTTGAGACCAAGCTTCTCCCACGCTCGGCTAAGTCGTCGAACCTTCGCGCCGAATTATAGCATGCTTTCTCAGTAGCGAAAGCGCTTCTCTTTGCCCCTCCCGTCAAAGGACAAGAAAGAGCGCCCTGCCCGCTTCCGCTCGTACCCCCCCGATGCGGGCATTTCGAAATGCAATAATCGACTACGGACTGCGTTCCGCAAAAAGTGGCCCACTGGAAAGAAAGGGCGGCTCGTGTTTCAACCCCACGTGACTGATCGGGGGGTGGGTGTGTACTTACAGACTCTACGAGTTGCAAGTGAATGGGGCCGGTGCGTGGCGACTTTCTTTCTCTAACCAGGCCCAAGCCATTTCTCGCTTCCCTCCCCCGGGGTTGCTTCGCACCTGACTGTGAGGGACTTCTCTACCCCCGATGTTCACTTCGTCAAGCGTGGCCTGGCCGCGATCTCGCTTTCCCGTCGCGGAAGCCTTTTCCCAGTGCGCGGAGCCCCACCCCAACTTCCCATTACTAGCTCGGTGTTAGTGCTTGCTTTCATTTCGACAAGTCCTAAATCAGTGGAGGCGGAGACCTCTTTTTGTGCTAGTCCTACGGGAAGAAGAAAAGAAAAGGCGAAGCGGTCTTAGAGCTAGGTTTCCCAACAGCTTCTAAAGGCTGCCCTCTCTCGGCTGGATGTTGGTCCAGCCTACTACGAGGATCCCGTATCCCGTACTAAGTGCTTTCTCCCTCCTGGGTTCCCGTGGTTCCTATGCCGCCGCGTTTCCCGGTCCTTTTCTTTTAGTGCTTCGACCCAGCTTAATAGTAGAAATCAAGTGGATAAGATGGCTGCGCTCCAGCTCACTCGACGAATGGGACGGCAGTGGTCCGCCGGCAAGCTCGTTCTGATCGTCGGACGCAGCACATTGGAATCCTGAAGCACCACCACGAACGCTACCGCGCGTGCGCCTGCGGCGCGGTAAGGCACCACCCTGTTGTGCCAGCAGCCAACTCCGGCCTGTCAGCTTAGTGGTACTCATCAAGCCACAAGCATGTCTAGCTTCCCAACTGGTAGACGGAGCAAGAAAACGGCAGCGGCCGGCTTTCGCGCTAGCGCTCAGTCCGTTGCTTGTTCCTTTTCCCCCAGATCAATGAAGAAGGGAGAAGTTGATTCTTCCGAAGAACCGGAAGCGAAGGGAAGAAAAGAAACTGCTCCGAAGAAATTGGGGTTCCCAATGCTTCTCCACGCTCAACGAGATGCGTCAACCTCGGGATGCTTTACTCCTAACCCCTGGTTCCGAGACGGAGCTTAACCTGAGTCTCGGTTAAGAACGGCGATGACCTACGTTTCACACGGCGCACGATTCCATGGATAGTTTCATTCGAGATCGTGATGGAGGACATAGCTTACGATCATCGGCTTTGATCATGCCCCCCGGCATTTGCTCCGGACATTGCACAATGATCCGAATACTTTGTCGCATCTCTTCGATACGGATACAGTAACGATCATAGCGATCTCCCCTGGTACCTACTGGTACGTCAGGATCCGATTGGTCATGAACATCGTAAGGTGCTGCTCTTCGCGAATCCCAGCATACCCCAGGTTGGGATGGGTAGGCCCACACTGGACTTGCACTGGGGCCCGGGCCAAGTCAGTGGGGGGACCCTGTCGCGGGCTCCTTCCCCCCCAAAACAAACTGTACGTGGGAGTTTCCCTTCATACGGCTCGAATCATTCTCAGATGCCCCGAGAGACATCCTTTCCTTTGGACTCATTCCCCAGTTTGCGTTTTTTTCACAATACCGGGTCGGGTTGGTTCACGCGCGCGCAAACGAGCACCGACCGCAACAACATAGAGAGGGAACTATGACCATCAGACTGATTTAAGCAGAAGTCCTAGTCAAACTTGCGTTTCATATTCAAATGGACCTCGTGAGCCACTGATTTCTCCGAAAGAAGAGATCAAAGTGCTTTTCCTCTTTTTTCCCAATAAGTCGAGGGGTCTCTTTCTCTGAGGGCGCGGGACGCTCGCTACGTCCGTGCCTGCCTTCCGTACCACCACAGACAGGTCGTTATTGATGTCCGCGGATCCCGCTCCCCTACAGGGGGGGAACCCGGCCACTCATTTCGAGGGGCAGGGGCCCGCCCGAGGACGACCAATGAGGCGAGCTGATCCGCTTTGATCCAGGAGAAAGCCCAGTCAGCCACCTTTTCGGTGCAGGTCACGTGACCTGCTGCTCGGCCTTCGCTTTTTGAGGCTTCCTCTACCCACATCTCTATGTGCCCGCAGCACTTCCATATGGAGAAAGATGGGCTTACCATGTTCCATCAATAGCACCGGAACTATGCTGATTTTGGCGGACCGTGCTCCACCCCGGTGAACTCATGCGGTTCCGACGCGCCCAGAGGCCAGAGGCGAATCCGTTCACGGTCCGTAGGACCAAGACCATTCTAAGCTTCAATTTCTCCCGCCCCGCATAGTCATGTTTGACTGGGCTTACACACATTCGCTCACGTCACGCTGTCCCCCCTCAGCTCACCCTAGACCCGGGTACGTCGTCCCCAAGGCTTCACACTAAATCTTCACTGACAACATATGCATGCTTCTGTAGGGTCAGGCAGAACCCTTGTTGCCTGATGGGAACTTCCCCCATATTGCTATCAATGTCTTCATGTCGCACGACCTCTTAACATTACACCACTGAATCCCCAATCCTTTGCTTGCTGTGCAGTGACAGTACCAATATCCACTAATCGTTGTTTCCAGATACGGTTGCCGGTTGACATCTCTTCTAATTCGTCGATACGAGAAGCAAATTGTTGTGTGGAGGAATCAATATCTCGACATAAGCCAAGAGGCAGATCTTGTGCCACTCCACCAGGTCGTATGAAACTGGCATGCATCCTGGCTCCCGGGACTCTTTCATAGAATTCCAACAATTTCTCCCGCTCCTCAAAAGCCCAAAGGAACGGAGTTGATGCTCCCACATCCATAGCATGAGTAGTTGAAGCAAGTGAATGATTTGAAATTCGAGTTATTTCACGGAATAAGACTCGTATATATTGAGCTCGTAATGGTACCTCGCAATTCAAAAGTCTCTCTACGGCTGAAGAATGAGCGTGTTCTTGGGCCATCATAGAAACATAGATAGGGTCGACGACGGAACGAACAACGAAACTTGACCACAGCTTTTTCGTACACGTTCACTTGCATCACTTAGACAAGTGCTCTCCGAACCGTGCTGGATAGTCACCCATCACACGGCTCTCCCACTTGAGTGACCTGGGACCTAGGCCATGCCCTTGCCATGAGGAAAATAGCAGCCTTTTTGTCGAGGAGGGGCCGGAAAAGGGAGAGGTCTGGAGCCCTGACTAATAGGGGGAAAGTAGGGGGCAGGGTTATATTGGAGGGCCGGGCGGGAGGTGAAGGCAAGAAGAAGAAGAGAAGACGGCCTCTCCAGTGGAGGAGAAAAGGGTGCTGTCATCTACCCTCCCGCCACCACGGTCATGCCAAACAAAGTCTGTTCACGATTCGAAAAAAGACTCCTGACCCCGGAAATACCCTCCTTTCCAATCCTTTTTTGATCAAGGAGCAAAAGTCTCAAAAGAAAGTCTGACAGTTCCCAATCGTCTGTTCTCTGTTCTGTTGTTTAAGGCCGGTCCCTTCCCTCTCCCCATTCTCCAGTCTCCCGCACTGCTCGACGTGTGCGACTCCGTATGAGGACCTCCTTCCCTATTATATATAAAAGAAGAAAAGCCCACTCTCCGTTCACACGGTTATCAAAGCGGAGGAAGGGTGGGCAGCAGGTACCACGAGCCCTCTGTCCCACACATCGGTATTGTGATCCGCGACGTGTGGTTCACCGGTTCCACCGAATGCTCCGGTGTCTCGGCAAAGATCGTTTGAGTGTGCAGTCTTGCTTCGGATGCTTCGCCATGGAATAGATCGACCCAGTTCCCGTGGCTGACCAAATTGTTTATAGCCGGTGCACTCGCTTTGTATCTCCGACACAGAAGTCAGGACGCGGTGGGAAGGAAGCAGCCCCCGCCTCTGTCCGGCCGATCATTCCGCTGGCATCTCGCATTCACGCCCCCGTTTGACTGCCGCTCGGGGATGTAGTTGTAGATACGTTCGTCTCCGTGGGTCGTTGGCTCCACCTCAGGTATCCTTCTACGACATGCTGTTGTCGTCGCCATATATAATATCTCACTTAGTCATATCTGCCTCGCTGCGGGTCAGCACCTCCGAAAGAAAGGGAGGACTTCATTCAGTGACTCCGCGATCGCCCTCTGAACGATCAGAATAAGGTAAAGCTTGAAGATAAGTTTTGTACTCTATTAATTTCTCAGTCCCTCTAGTCGGGTGGGCGCCGGCCGGCCGGCCGGATCCCCCTCCAAACCGTACGTGCGGGTCTCCCCGCATGCGGCTCACGCCATTCGAGGTGGTCCAGCCCAGCATTCATTCGCTAATCCTGGGGAAATTGAGACTGCTCGATACAGGAATGATGGTAGGCAAGGCTGCCTGACTCCTCCCTCTACTCACCATAATAGGCCGACGAAAAGAGCTCCCTCTTTTTCAAAGAATGAATGAGCCCCTGGAATTTCCGTCAAATGACCCGGCCTCCCCTGGCTCTTCCACCGTCCGGGCTCCCTTTCCTCCCCCTTTTCCCTGCTCCCCCGGCGCAGGCCTACCACGCTTCGCGCCTGCGGCCTTTTCGCCAGACGGTCTTTGCCAGTAGTGCCATCCTCCCCGCCGGCTGCTGCTAAAAAATTGGTTGGGTTGTCCCTTGCTTCCCCGGTATTAAAGCAACTAGCTCCCTGTCTCCCAGGAAATTCTGTGGTTGACTTGGACAGCAGGCGGGTTACACGTTCCACTGTGCCGAGATGTGAGGTGCAGGTGGTGATAATCACCCCGGGGTATGCGCGGGAGCCCACGGGCACTCCAGGACCCGCCAACGCTCGTGAAAACCCGTCGGTCCTCCATTCATCCGACCAGATGTGTGGATAACGAGGCCACCTTCACAACCTTCTCCCTTCGGTACCTAAACGCGAAGTGAGGCCAAACCAACCTTCTTCGCTTGACTTGCTCAACCGCCCCGCCTCTTGCCCGTCATGACGCGCAACTCGACAACGGCCCCCTAAAAAGAAAAGTCAACCCCCGAAAAGGGGGACCTTTCAGAGGGGCAGGGATTTAGGCGGGGTATCCCCCTCGGCATCAGCGGCTTCGTGCCGCACTGGAGTGATCCAATATGTGGTTCCGCACGTTCCACCACTTCTCCGTTCATTTCCAATACTGATCGTGAAACACCATGAGCAGCAGGATGTTGAGGTCCGGAATTCGAAGTGAAATTTCTGATTTGCCCGTTCCTAGTCGTCATGGGAAAGAAAGGAAGAAAGAAGAAAGAGATTATTCCCCCCGACGCTTGGATTTGAGTAAATAAGCTCCCCCCGGGAAGGTCGCCCGCGCGCGAGGGATCTACCCGGCGCTTTTTGCCGTCTTGCATGCAAGCGAAGCGAGCGTCAAGGAGTGGAGCGAAGAGAGTGGCCCTCGAATAGAAAGACTGAGCGATGATTGATGCCCGGCGGGACTCGATTGTTTCAGAGAGAAGGATCATGGCGCCCCGGAACCATGACATCCAGCAACAAACTGCATCCCCTTGCTGCGTGCAAGAGACCGGCCAGTTATTGTTCTCCCTAAAAATGGAACCCGTGTAGAAAAAAGCGGCAGAAGATGCTTTCGAAGAGAGGAAGATGTTTTTGCTTTTTTTTGCTTCTTATTCTTTTCTTTGCCAACCACTTGCAAGCAAGCGGTGGGATGTAGCGCTAAGTCGAAGAAGCTTTGAATGTAGAAAAGCGACTGTTACGAAAGCTGGTACGGAAAGTGGTGGCTAGACTGATTTCGACACCGCCTCCTCTTTGTCTTGAAAGAAAGTGGGGAAGCAGAGAACTCGACAGCTTACTTATTAGCTAAGGAGAGGAAGCTAGGCTCGATTTGCTTACTTATAGACAGGGTTTGGTTGAAAGGAATTCCCTTACTGAGAAGACCCACCGGCAGGGCTTGCTGGGAGAGAGGAAGCAACTACGAAATTGCATCTCCACCTTTTCCAGCGAAAGCGAGCGCATATGAGAAAGCCATTTTCTTCGTCATTTCCAGTACCTATCCCTTACGGGAATCGAACCCGTGTCTTCGACATGAAAAGACGATGTCCTAACCACTGGACGAAAGGGACAAAAAAGAAATTCCTCATATACCTCATCAAAGCGAAGTGGAAAGTTTTCTTTCTATACAAAATCGATTTCTTTTGTAAATCTCGTAATGGAGCTAGTGTTTTTTAAGTAAGGCTTCTCTAAACTAATGGGCTATTTCAGATGTCATTTCTGGGAGATAGAAAGCGGGTCGTCCCCCCAAAAAAGGGAGGTAGGGTTTCCCCCCTGTTTCAAGTGACTCCATTGAGGGATCATCCAAGGCCGGAGTAGCGCTTACTGCTTCCATTCCCACGGACCAATTCCTCAACTCAACGAGACTGGATTTGTCGAGGAGTATCAATTTGGATATTATATTAACCACCCTAGCTAACTTTAAAGCTAGCACCTAATCGCGTAGTTTAATAAATAAAGCGGGGCACTCTCGACGGAAAACGGAGGGGCTGCAGGCCAGTTAGAAATGGATTTCGCTAACAATCTTTAGGTATTCCCCAGCAGGCTGGCGAACTATGGCGTCCAAGCCAGTTTCTAATTTCTAGGGTAAGAATGACTATATGAATAGTCTACCTTTTCTTGTATATCTGGGACTGAAAGACTTTTTTGACCCACTATAATCTTCTTGATCTCCGAGCTAGGTAGGTCGACAGGTCAGGGGCCAATGCGGAAGTATTGAAAGCAGGATAGTGTCAACTATGGATCGCTCGCCAGACTGGAAAGAGAAGAGCGAGTAGTCCAAACAAAAGTCGTTATTTCATTTCATTACTCATCTGCGCATAAACGTCGAATTCTAATAAATAAAGAAATCCAATTATGTGGCGGACGTCAGAGATATATCAAAATGATCAATCTTTTCTTTGATTTAAAGACAGGGAGAGATATAAAGCTAAGAAAAAGCGCTTTCGTCGACTCTTGTATTGTAAGCAAGCTCACTTTCGTTCTTTGTCTTCGGATCGGAGTCGCTTCCGCTTTCTCTTCTTCTCTCTTGCTTTGACTGTCGAAGAAGGGTGGTAATAGGACAATAAGACAGAAAAGAATAAGAAATATGAATTCTCTTAAAAAGAGTATTGATGACCATCGTCTTATTGTGAAAAAGAAAAGCCGCCTACTTACTAAATCTAAATAGGCTAGCTTTCCGTCTTAATTCCTCATTTCGACATCGTTTTTTCCAAAGGATAAAAAAGGCCTGTGATTCTCGACCTTTTTCTTTTGTCAGCTATCAAGTCGCGCCAAAGCAATAGTCAACCTAGAAAGCTATAATACAAAGTGCGTTCTGCTTTATAAGTAAATCGAGGAATCCCAAAGCTTATTTGATCATGCCAGAAGCCTTGTTGAGATAGGGGCGGATGATTATCGAGAAGAAAAAGCGATAGCCTATGCTCTCTCTATAATATCTGAAACTTCTTTATTTGAGAAAGTACTATTCTCTGTAAAAGCATAACATATTGCTAGTTAAGCAGTTGCTGCGATCAGGCGTACCTAGGACTTGTGGCTAATTGAATTGGAGAGATAAGCCAGCGGCACGGGATCGGGATAGAGGCGGGTAAAAGCAATCCATCCTTATAGCAAGCCCTAGAGTGAAGTCAAAAAGACTTCTCGGGAGTTTGGGGGTGTGACTATAACCTCTTTTGTCAAAATTCAATATCCTCTTTTCCAGTTAAAATGAGTATGACCTGCCTGCCCTATTTGAGATTCGACAGCTCCAAGCTCCGATCTCGGTCTCACGTGCCAGTCCCTCTTGCTAAGCCTGACGTGTGAAGCATATCTGATTTTCACCTATCCTACAAGGACTTCCAGACATTGATTTGAGGAGATGGATTTTCTATTCTAGGCCATGATTTTTCTCCTCGCGAGAATTACTTAATATTAGGAAAGTAGGGATTTTTTGATAGTTCATAGATAGAGTCCCTGGCCATATCTTAAACTAGCCTATTCTCTGATATCATAGGTCGAGCGAGAGCTATTAACGTTTGCTTACCCATAAACTATAGTTGAAAGGCTAGTTGCCACCCATATCCAAGGGCTAGCTTCCATTCATCCTAATCTTGTCCTTCCCTATTCGAGCCATGGGGAGTTCCCTCCATATTTGCATCTTACCAGTAATGAGTGTTCAGGTTCTTGCCGATTCTGCACCTGAATTTGAATATTAAGTAATAACAAGTGGGCATCCTATCCTTTGCACATAAAATCATCTTTCGTCTAGCCCCCTCGTCCCGAACAGCTGAGTGAAGTCATTAGTAGTCCTCTAAAGCTAGTTAGATAAGCAGTGACGGAAGCTAGTGAATTGAGATTTTCTATGCCGGACCGGAGTAAGCAAGACTTTGACCTATGCTATAATGCTCAAAAGCCTTAGTATTCGAAGTGAGGTGCAAGAAAGGTTCTCAATCATATGAGCAAGCCAGTGACATTTATCTTTCTAGTATTCAAGCCTGACAATCCTAAGCAGCCCTTCCAGACAGCAAGTGCTAGTTCCCCTTTTGTCGAGTAGGCAAGCCCTTTCTTTGTCGAAAGAATATTCCCTGCCATCCGACGTTTTCTTATATTCCATTGGACTTTCTTGTCCAGGGCAAGCTAGTTATCGGGAAAGATGTCTATTCCGTTATCAATAGAAAGGGCTGAATATTGATTGACTTGATGTGGTTGCTGCCTGATGAGAGACATTGATATTGATGTTAATACAGGACTCTTTGCCAAGGCAAAAACACTATTTCGACATAGCAAGGAGGCAAGCCAGCTAAGCTACTTCTATCAAAGAAAGCAGGAGATTCTTATTAAGCTTCGACATCTTATAAACATATATCAAATAAGAAAGTGAGAGTAGGCCAGCTGGCAAGGGATCCGGGCTGGGAATTCTCTTTTCAAAGGAGTCAATCCAAGGAGATCCAATTAGAGATAAGCGGCCAATAGGGCTTTTTTTCTCTTTCCGGATAGCAATATCATGATTTTAGTGCTTTGAAGGAGGGATGGATATATCTGTAATAGTGCTAGTAGGCTAGAGAATAGTATAGATTATAGGGTTTTGTAGGACTACTACAAGTAAGTAAGTACTAGGGGCATAATGCTAATAGATATCAGGATTGAACTTCTTTTTTTAATGATCAATAGTAGATAGAATATGGCCCCTAGAGAATCTGTTCGAGGGCAGGCAGGAATTACACAGGGGTTTAGGATGAGAGCCTACCAGTCCCTTTTTATATAGTAGAAGTGAAGTGCTTCTTTCTGCCTTTTGAATTCCTGAGTCCGTGTAAGCTAGTGAAGCTATTGTGAATAGAATTCCTCCCCTTTAGCTTTCGCTTTATTCGCCATTCTTCTCCTTTTTCCCTCATCAATTCCACTGCACGTCATGCGCACCTAGCACTCCTCCCGAACAAGCTAAGAAGAAATTGCCAGAGTGTTTATCAAATCTTTCCTCCCGTTGCCAAGCTCACTGACACAGGGATGAGAACCATATCCCGGAATCGAAATGACGTTTTTACTAAGAGTCCAAAAAAGGCGGCGGTCGACGTCAGGCCCACAAGAAATCATCGGATGACGGAGGGAGGAGTACATCTAGTGGTTGGTTGTTAGGGGAGGGGATGGTCAAATGCCTTTGCATGGCATGCGGAATCTTTGAGAAAATGTCCGATAGGGATCCAGCTCCTCGTCAAAAAATCAGGCTGCAACTCCGACCTCGTGTGTATGCAAACTACAATGCTGGGGATTCACCTCGCAGCGCGGGCATCGCAAAGGGAGAAGGTTCTACAGATGGCCAAACTAGAAGTCAGATGGTGGATGTCAGTACTGAAGCTGGGTAGATGATGAAGAGTTGGGGGTTGTGGACAAGTACCCCCCAGGTCCTCCCAGGAAACGTTTGAGCAGAGCATGTCCAAGTTGGAAGAGAGAAAGAAGAAGATGCATAAACAGCCGGAACAAGCAACGGGGAGATCCACATGTTTGGACTCGACAGCGGAAGATGCATAAAGACATGGATTGTTTTTCGGCTCGTTTTCGGTATTCGTCTTGGGGCCATTTGCATGGTCCTGATCCTTATCATCTTACTGAAATGATGTGTGTGGGAGGGAGTTGGTGCGGTACTTTTCCCCCCCCGTGAGTCAATGAGCCCCCCCAAACAACCCCCCTCGCTTGGAAAGTGGTTTTTCTTTCATATATATTTCCAGAAAAAAGGGGCCTCTGAAGAGGAAGATGGAAGGAATGGCCCTCCGGCCCCTCCCCCTCGGGGAAGAAAAAGACTTTCGGTCGGTTTGTTTTGCGCATGCGAAAAAACAAAGATCAGTTGCACTACTCGGAATGAAGAGAGATTTTCTCACTTTCTGTTTTTTTGAAAGGGGCGGGCGATTTATTCGCTTTTGCTGATGTACCGGGAGATCGACAGTGCCAACCCCGGTAAAACGAGACCCTTGCGGGGTGGGGGTGGCCCACTACCCAAAACCATCCGGAATCAGAGTCCCGCAACTTCTTGGGAATCGCGGGCAATCCCGAACGAAAGATTTGCTGTGGCGTTCCGGAGATGCCAAAGTGTTTTATGGAATGGAAGCAGTCGACAGCCAAAAAGTCTGCTCTGATGTTTAATATCAAAAAGCGTCGGAGAAATACTAAAGACTATCAAAAGTATCGAGTGTCGAATTGGTGGCTGATGGAGCATATGCATCGAAGGCGGATCCGCTCCCACTCTAGAAAGCGAACTATCTTTCCCCAAATTCCTACTCGTGCTCTGCTGGGGAGGAGAGAAAGCAGCGAGTGGGTAGGTTCAGGATGACTAACAACATAGAACAGTTCCACCTGACGAAGCTTTTATTGGAAGTAGACAAAAACTAAGAAATGGAGGATTTCCTCAAATCAAAGAAAGAGTGTGCGCGCGAGGGCGAGCGAAGGAAGGCCAGGCGCGGAGCAAAGGTCGCTTAGGCCGCCTCTTGCTTGTGCTTGCGTCTTGAGCTGGATCGGATCCATCTGATGAAAAACCAAGATCCCGGAACCTACTCTTGGTACCCACCCTGATTATTCAGCTTTTTTCACAAGAGGCTCCAGTGGTTGATCTAGTAGAAGAGGTGAAGGGAAGCCTTTCGATACCATATGTTCCTTAATTGTCCTCTCTGGCCCTAAGCAATCCAATAATGAAACTAGACCCTCGCGGATTTGAGATTTCTTCTACTACAACTTTTTGAGAAATATCAATCAACAGCGCTCCGAAATCCGACCGGCTTTATTTATTTCAGGATAGCCTATCCTAATACTCAAAATAAACGGCAGGGCCTTTCCGCGAATTACTCTAAAAAAGTTTCCAAGTGAGTCTCCCAGGAGCAGTCCGTAACTGAGGTGATCCCATGAACCAAAAGGGAGGGAAGTCTTCCTTCCAATTTGCGAATCTGCATTAGCGCAAATGCCGGGCTCATAAAGGGAGGCCGGAGTGCCATGGTTTGGAAATGAGATAGGGGACTGGCCACATCTCTTAGTCAATCCGTTCGTTAGTTTATTGAGTCGGAAGGAGGGGAAAAAGGGCTGAAGCAAAAACCCCTCCCTCTCGCAGGTTTTTGGAAGATTTTTTCATACTATTATATATGACATCTCAGCGAAGAAAAAAACAGCGCCCTATTTAAACCAAAGAAAAAGTGCACTAACTAAATATTACAAACAAACAAAAGGTGGAATAAAAAGCCTTCTTTCGTGGCATGCGGAGAACTTCATCCCCTCTTTCTCAAACTACCCTCACCTGGCACTTTGTTAATAGATTAATATTCAAGACCATTTTGATGCCTATTATCTATGGGAAGACTCTCTCGACTGGAGCCTCTAGAGAAAGTAGTTAGACCACTGATCATATATTTTCTTACATATTCTCGAAAGCTAGTAATAGTTAGGAAGCTTATTTAATAGTTTCTGAAAATGAAAAGCGGGGAACTTCAGGGGATTGAAAGAGCACCCCCGTACCCCTCTCCTCGAAAGCTGGAGCTTCCTGCTTTATATATTTCCCAACCAACCCCCGCTCCCCTTTGTTCTGGAAACTCGTCTTCTATTGTGATATCCGTGGTGCCTTCCCTTACCCATTGGAGTAGAACAAATTGGGAAATGACTCTGAGACCTCGGCACATGAGGCATCTTTCCAATTCACATATCACATATATCAGCTCCACCCGCTTTGTACTTTAGCAGCCCCTGACGGTTTCGTCTCTTTCTTCCTTTATGTATGGCTTGGAATGGTGGGTGCACCCGGGATACTCTGTCTGGATTTGGAATAGCCCTATTATAGCAAAGGGATGCGGCATGCTCCCTAAGTGGACGGCTTTTCTACGGAACGAGAACTGGAGGACCCTTCCGACGCGCCCTCTTGTCTGCGTCCTCCCGATGCTGCCTTCGACGATGCAAACCCAATTCCTCCGACTTGTCATTTTCATCCATAGTCATACGTCCTCGCCGCCTAGCCCCTCTGTTAGCATCTTAGGCTTGACAGCCTGCTTCGTCGGAAGAATCAGGGATGAGCGTCAAAAGCCAAAGGTTTGACATGCGAAACGAAAGAGAAAGACTTTCCAAAGCCGGTTTTCATTATTTAAAAACTAAGGAAGAAAAGAAAAAGCTCTTCTAATTGCCGGGTTATTCAAATAAGATGATCACTAGCTCCCTTGTGGTACTTTCTCTTTCCCCGGGAGAAGGGAAGAATTGCAAATTCTTTGTCGAAGTGGATCTAAGGCCTCACTTGGATTCTTTTTTCTTCCCGCTTCATCTCTCAATAGCCCTTCTCTCCCTAAGTGGTTGCGGAGGAAGGGGGAGATCGAAGAGGGGCCGTACGTGACCTTTAGCTGTCCCGCAGTGATATATCAGCCTCACTTGGCTATTTTGAATAGAAGAAAAATCAGGGTACTCGACTTCGAGAAGAAGAGGAGGAGGAAGCGAACAAACTACCGAAATCGGGGTCAGCTGTTTTCTTTCAGTAGGTCCTTTTTTGATGGAGGGGGAGATTTAATGAGAAGTAGATTTTCTAAAGAAAGCTTTAAAGCCGCAACTTGCATATAGAAATGAGATAATAATAAGCGGCATTCTCCTTTTCTTGATTTCCGCGGAGCTTTCGGAGAAGGGTAAACAAAGCAAAGACTTTCTTCAGCTGAGAATCTCTTGATCTAAGCTCGACAAATCGGGTTGCGTGCTTTGTCAGGCTGCACCTGAAGATAGGGATCATCTCTTCTTTAGGTAGGTGCTCGTTCTCTGCTTATATCTGGCAGACTTCGAGCCTTTTTTTTCATACTATTATATATAAATCTCAGCGGGATGAGGCCTCGCCGGGCGTGTGCCTGACATATTAATATTATACTCTAGCTGGAATTCCAAAGCTCTTTGGGGGGAGGGATCAGCTATTTGTCTTAGCCTTGATCGCAGATATTTATGATTAGATGAGGAATTTTGGAGAATGATAAGTGCTTTTTAAGTCAGGCTTTAACCGTCACTCAACTTGCATATCCCCTTGACGAAAATCCCTTTAAAAGCGGGCCTCGAAGGAAGACGATTTTCCTCTATCTCCAGCTATAATTCACTCGAGGAGTTGTATCCAAATCGCAAAAGTAGCTTGAATTTCGACAAGTCCTAAATCAGTGTCAGGCCTGGCGAGCCTTGCTCTTGCTAAGAAGAGGATCTGGAAGAGAACAGAGGCGGGATGCTTTCTGCTGCTGGTCGGGTGTGCTAGTGCCCCTTTCTTTGAGCGCTTCGCTTCGCTAGTTACGCGCGAGCTCTGATTCCAGATCGGTTCTGAGTTTAGCTTCGTCGAGTGCGCCTAAGGCTGTGCTAGCCGAGCAGCTTTCGTGTGCTATGCTGGCTGAGCTGCTTCTCTTTCAGCTCCGACGATACCCAAAGCGCTATTAGGCTTAGACTACTGCTAAGTGCGATGTCCGCCCTGGTTCCAAGGGTTTTTCCTTAATATAAGGAGCAGAAAAAAAGGTCTGATCGTCGGGGCTAAGGTGCTAGAAGAACTAAAGCGCTCCAACTTTTCGGTTTCAAGAGAATTCCCCTAAAAGCGAATAGGACCGGAAATCTCAATTACGGGGGGACAGCTTTCGACATGCTTGCTTTATATATATATGTCAAGCTTCCCGATCGCTCTTAAAGAGAGAGAGCTATTAAGGAAATACACATTTTGTTGTGGAACGGAAAGCGAGATCTTGCAACTACACCCGAAGGAGTACGCTGACGTCCGCTGTGGCGCGGTCTTGCCTATTTGCTGTGCCTGTGAAATTGGGCCAGGCCAGGGCCTATATCCGCGAAGCTTATTTCATATTTCTGAAAATGAAAAGCTACTAAAAGCTAGAAGCTAAGAATAGGCAAAACGCACGGGGCTGCTGCAGCGACTGTGCGGGAGACTTTAGATACATTTGCCCACGGAAAAGAAGAAGGACGAAATAAACAGAAAGAATAGAGGAAGCAGGCTCGGAGAAACAATTCATCATTTCGACACCTAGTTATAAATATATCTCTTAGCGACTGCTGCAGCTACAAAGGCTGTGGGAGGAGCTGAACCTGCCCGAGCGAGATGATCCGGAAGAGATTGTCGAACGCGAATTCGACATAAATATAGGTGAGTCCCTTAGCCCTTCTCTTGACCTTATAATAGTCCGCTCCCTCGGCTCTAGACTAAAGCATCACTGAATCGGATCCACCTGGGTCTGCACAAAGTAGTGTCCCGATTGGGGTGGATCAGTCGAGTTATCAGAGTCCCGCCGGCAGCAGCTAAGATCAAAATGGTTTCGCCTATGAGTAAACAAGACGGGGTGGTCGACGTTGGGTCTCAATAAAGGCAGAATGTCGAGACTTTGATACAAATGGTTGTCCATTGCAAACTTCTGACACTGGCAGGTTGGTTTGTAGCCAGCCAATCCAATAGAGAAGAAGAACTCGTCATCAAAGCTCTTTCTTAAACTGGCTTGACGAGGGGGAGATTTAATGAGAAGTAGATTTCATGGATCAAATGGGGCTGGTCGAGTAAGAGCTCCTGCTTACCTCTCCCAATGATGGTCGACCTAGACTTCTTGCTTTCGAGCTTCCGACTTCTTTGCTCAAACCTACAGAGGAGCCACTAACGCACGACTCACATCCTGGCCCTGGGATAAGCCTCTCATCGCTTTTTTCCCGCTGGGTGGACTATTCTCGATAAAAGCTATGGTTGTTTTGGTGCGTGTATCCCATAACTAAGACCACCCGGAAGAATACCACCCACAACCGACCGTCAGTAGAACTCGCACTGACTTACCTGTCGCCTCTTTAATTAGTTTAGCGTACTCAGGCGAGCTGCTGTATTCCTCACGTGATTCTAAGCAGCCAATCGAGGGCTCCGGAAGAAGGACCCACCAGACCCCCATGCCTAGCAATAGGCGAGGCTTTCAGAGTCAATAAATAGTTCACGTTTTTGCAAAGCCAAATAATGCAAGAGAGCCTCTTTCGAGGCCTCTCGTTCGTGCGCTTGGTCTTAGCTGTCGATTGATACGCTCCCGAAGTTCTCGCTCTTTCTGGAGATCGAAGTGGGGCCTCGATTCGCATGCTAGGTTGGGCCCCCGCGCGCTCTAGTTTTCTTCACAGGAGTGCGCATCCCTTTGCTATAATAGGGTGGCGGAGGATCCATATTCAGAACCCGGATGAAAGCTAGATAGAAGCCCTTAAGAGTCGGTGAGCCCTAAGAGCTGCTGAAAAACCCGAAAGGATATAGGGATAGTCCCATCGCTTGCCAGCTTGAAGTCGAGTACCAACTAGTCCCTCTCCTGTCAGTAGTATACGATTTTGATCTTTGCCTTTCCTTCTATCAAATTGGAAGTCAAGAAAGGCTGAACAGCATTTCGCTACTCTAGGTGCTCAATCCTACTCGGAAGCTCTAACTCATGCATGCTGGAAAGAAGCCGCGCAGGCCGTTTTTTACTCGACATAATTAATAGCCCTTCCAAACTGACAGATTTCACATTTCAAGCTGGACGGACGTCGCTTTCTCTTCCCAGCGCGCGCAACTTTCATGCCTCTAAGAATCGCCCATTCCCTTTAATTAAAGTACCATATATTCTTCACTCTTCTCTGTTTGTTTATAGCCGTTGCTGAAGAAACACAGCCCTCCGCCTTTTTTTTTGGCTTCATTCTTTCTGCTATTTATGAAAAAAAGAGTAAGCAGAAGTTTCTAGTCCTCTGATCCAAAAAATGACCACGGAGCAATAAACATAGCGCTCTCCCTTACCTGCTATGCTATTCCAGACCTGAATCTATCTTGTTCCATCTATCTCTAACTAAAGCACAGGAAAGAAAAAAGATGAGTGTAATTTCTTTATTGAGAGTGGCTTGGATAATATATAAACCAGTCAATCTGACTGATCTAAAATAGAGCTCCACTGTCCTACGGAGTTCGGGACTCAGTCATCTCCCATGTTGCACTAAGTTATTTACGGAGAGGACTTAATTAAATCATTCTCACCCAGGGCCATCAAAACCCAGTTGGGAAGCTACTGGGGAAGATAGGGATGAGGGGGCAAGATCCGCACAATCCCCACAAGCGGGCGCAAGACCTTCTGAAAGAGAACTACTTGATTTGCTTTTTCCTTTCTTACCAAAACTCACTTTAGTTATGGACTTCGTGACCCAGCGGAAAGCAAGGAAATGGCAATGGCGCTGAGATTTATATATAATAGTATGCAAAAATCTTCCAAAAACCTTTTGTGTGGGCCGGGAAATCACAGGGGAAAGTAGGAAGAAAGTGTCATAGAGTCATATTCATGTGCACAACCTCTTTTAAAGAACCTATGAATGTGTAGTGGAATCCCTCTTCTTACTGATTATTAGGATTCCTGGGTTTTCCGGGTGTATGTCAAAACTCTTTCTCTGGCGGACGGATCCCCTTCTCGTCGAAAGATGCGCATCAGCTTAGAAATCGAACGCGATAAGAGTCAGGGAATTAGGTCACTCTCAACGGCTAGGGAGGTCGGCTAGTCACAGCTGCAAACACCCGATCGCATGCACCCCTTTCCCCGTCGTGCTACCGGGCAGAACCGATGTCGAGACGAAGGAGAAAGGGGCGGACTTCTCCCTCAGTTCTCCGGTCTTCGCGTCCTTTGCCTCCCCGCAGCTACCCTTACTATACAAAGCCGCCTCGGCTCCTGTCTTCGGCCGGCGGTATTTATTACTAAGAGTCCAAAAAAGGAGGCTGGTTGTCTTTGTTGACTTGCTCTATTTGCGGGAATGAATAAGGGAAAGCGCAGTGCGCCTAGTGCTTTTCTTTCTTTGGTATTTTCAAAAGATTCGAGAAATGTCCAATCCGTGGTGGTGGAACCAACCGACGATGTATGTCGTCCAAGCCTACCTCAGACTCTTTCTTCCCGACCAGCTACTCACCATAATAGGCCTCGGTATATTCGACGAAACCCTCCGGTGGTATCCCGAGGGTTGGTGTGGCGGGAGGTAGAGGTGGGCTCGTTGGATTGGAGTTACCGGGAACAGACGAAACAAAGATATGAACTGGGTAAATGGAAATGGAAAAGAGATGTTTCTAATTCCGGGGGTTCTAAAGAAGAAGCTTTTTCTACATCCATATGATCTACTAAAGTCGATCGGTATTGCCCATATAATTCAAGCAGATCTTGGTCCAAAGAAGGTAGGAAGTCCGACCTGTCTGATGCTTCTTCGGCCAAATACGATATACAAGTGGGACCCGCCCCCTGATCAAGCTGTGCGAAAAAGCCCTTCTCGGTTTTAGAATCTCTTGGTCGAAATGGGGTTCTACCGGGAAACCATGGATTTTTGAGTTTGCGCCATTGGTTACTGGTCGAGCCACTTGAATGGAATGAGACCAGAATATCTGGGGATCTTTCCTCTCTGCTGACGATTTCTAAATGCAGTACATACTTTCTTTCTTTCTCTTGAAAACTTCTTCCAAATTGCCTCATTCTTCTATTTTCTTTATATTATATGCACTTCGACGCCCTACTTCGCTTTTTCTTCCGACCTTTCTATTCCTTCATATTAATCTATTAACAAAGAAATGCGAGGAGAAGCCCACCCAACCACCTCGCCGAGCGGAACCCCTGGATGGCTGTCGAGTCTCCCCCGCCTAAAGAGTCCAGAGTCGTCGGAAGGTCCCTTCTTCTTATACTATGGCATCTTGTCCAAAGCGAGCGGTTATTTGAAGCTTTCTAGATATTAGGGCGAAGGGCGGCAATCAAGGGAAAGGGAGCGGGACTAGCATCACTCTCCCCTCCCTGCTCGAACATCTATCTAGTATTATCCAATCGGGCTCACAGGGATGCCTGATTTTCGCAAATCGAGCGAATAAATATGTAAGTAAACTACCTTCTCTATCTCACCGGAGGACAGAGAGAGGACTTTTTCGACGACTTCTCTAGAACTGGAGAAGGAGAGGGGGCGCGCCCTCCCTCAGTCAAGACTATGAGCAGCAACCGAAAAGGAGTCTGAGCTTTAGGTAGTCTTTCCACATATTAGTCGAGTAGGAAAAGCTAGGCAGGCTTCCCTATGTCAAGTTATCCCATAATGCTTAATGACGCCGGTAAAATGCGGTCAATAATTCCTTCTTTCTGTTCGGAGCCAAAAATAGAAAGCCTCGATTTTGCTTCCTGAGTATTGCTGAACTGCTTTTCCTCTTGATGCTTCTACGGGGGCTGTTGTTCATGCCGATTCAGAATGCAGAAGAGACAGGACGACCCACCCGAGAAAGATCAGCAGGAGGGCCCCCCCTAGAGAAGTGGAGAACTTTGATCTTGGCAAAAAATTCTTTATCTACTCACAGCGCTAGGTTCTCCCATCTGCTTGCTTGAAGCGCTATAGCTTGTTTCCAAGACTATTCTTCATATCCAGTTTCTCTCGCTAAATCTCGAGTTTTTTATCAATTTTCCTTAAATAAGGCTCTCTAGTCGATGAAGGTCAGGCGCCACCCTTTGACAACAACAAGGGGAACTTCAGGGGATTGAAAGAGCACCCCCGTACCCCTCTCCTCGAAAGCTGGAGCTTCCTGCTTTATATATTTCCCAATTTCATCGAAATCCGACATAGCCATAGCCCTCACTATCGGACAAGAAAACTCGTTTTCGCACCTGCTTGCTAGTGAAGCATAGTCTCTTTGCTGTCGAAGCTCATTGAGAGCAAGAAAAAAGGCTTTCCTCAGAGTTTCAATTCTTTTTGTTTATCTAAATTCCCGACCCCTCGCCTTTCAACGATGCTCTATGGCGAATTGCTCTTGGATTATCTAAAATACGCGTTGCTATGCCAAAAAGAAAACCAAAGGCGCGCTACTTTTGATATTCAAAGAAAAGCACTTCAGAGATTGATTTGAAATAGCCTTCTGGGTTTTCATCTCCTCGATGTATTATCTAAAATAGCTCCTCTCAATAAGACTTCCTATAGCTGAAAAAGTCCCCGAACACTTTTAGCTGATTAAGCACCATCCACCCGCCAGGTCAAGCACTTAACCATGCTATAATACTATTTAGAGTTTCGACACTCGTGTTTCTGCAAGGGGAAGCACTTAAACGAGACTCTTTTGTATCAGCCTCCAGACCGACCATTAGTAGTGAACGAGTCAGTGCCGACGTGAGGCAGAGCTTTAGCCTCCTGAAGTCCGCGGCTAATGATCGACACTTCATCCAGGAAACTATACTCTCTCGCAAGCCACAGAGGCTGAAAAAGAAGCTACTCTCCTAAGGAGTTCTAGTTGGATTCCTAAAAAAGGACAGAGGGAGCAGCAACCTAACCTTTTCTTTGATTTAAGGACAGGGATCTATCTATAAGTGTCGAATTCTGGGGGCACCTCGACAATTTCTTTATTTATATATTTTGATAGTAAGGTAAGCAGGATTTGAGTTCACTCCTTTATTCTGATGCTGACTATAAATAGTGTCGAGTTCCACCTTCTGATCTTAAAGCGTCGAAATATATGGGTGCGCTTTAATTGCTTGGAAGAGAAGGGCCAAGTAAGAAAGCTCAAAACAAGCTATATACACCTCGACACTTTAGGAGTCGATATTGATTAAGCAGCAGTGGCCCGCCTTCGTCGAGATTGTTGGCAGACTCACTCGCCATTCCTCTTCTTTACCAGCACGATGCCCTCAAATCAAAGGAAATGTCTTATCGCCCCATTCCCCCTTCTCAAACGTCATACTTCTGAGGGCCTGAGTATTGATGAAAGCCAGCAAGGGATAACAAAAAAACAACCATTTGATTTTCTCAGACATTGTTTTGCTGCTGCCAACACATCAGGTGCCTCCGCCGCGGGGTGAGACAAAAGCGAAAGCTGCGGGGAAGACCTCTTTATTCTGGTAGTAATCTACTCCTTCTGTTCTTAACTAGGCCTATCTCGCGAAAAAGACTCGCGCGCAAGACAAAGAAGCAAAGCAAACAACAAAGCAAGAGATGGCGTGAAGAGGGAAAGAAGGTTGCTAGAGCAGTAGTGCAGTTGCAGTTTTTCCTGATGTGTCTTGCAAAGGAGCTGGGTGCTGGCACTCATGCAGGAGCCTCTACAACAGGTGGCATGCAATAACTAGAAAAACTTGCTAACTTCTGACACTGGCAGTTTTGTAATTGGATAGCCAGTGACTCTTTGTCAGCCTATTTAAGGGCAAGCCCAGGCCAGCTAGTTTGAAAGCAGGCATGAGACCGGCAAGTGCGATATCATTAATTGCTAAGTATACGTACAGAAATGCGATTTGAGCTTCAGCCCTTTTTTCCCNATCTCTTGCATTATTTGGTTTCGTTTTCGTCCATCCTCTGATCATCGCTCGCACCCTTCTCTTCTGCGAATTCTAAAACCGGACACGCCCGAGCCAAACCAAAGAAAAAGCAAATGAGGCGACTCATTCCATGATTGCCCAAATCCAAACAGGATGGGAAGAAATCGTGGCAAAGACTCCGGAGGTCAATCGAGCTTTTAATCAAAAATAGGGTGGTCAGTTCCGTGAATAGTATATTGTCATAGCTGTAGTAGCTGTAATAGCTCTTGCCTTCCCTCCCCTATAAGAAGAAAATGTAGAGTCTCGCCTTGATTTTGGATAGTTATAATAGTTGATTGATCGACCTACCAAAAATCGGGATCTTTCCCTTGTGGTCGACTAAGGCAAAGAAAAGAAGAGAAGGCGATTGGATTTTAGCTTACTCCAATCCTAAACAAGCATCAATTCCAAAAACGGTGGTTTGACGTCTGCCGATCATTCCCTCCCCTCCGTCTTCCGCTTTTCACGAGGGACCTGAATATTAATCTATTAACAAAGTGCCAGGTGAGGGTAGTTTTCGACTGAGAGATCGACAGCTTTTTAATAAATACGTAGAGGTCGAACCTCAACCCACTCCCGATCAAGCGCTTCCGAGACTGGAGTTCCCTTACCAAGAGCACAGTGATGAGCAGGCACAGGATCCAGCAAGACGGGAGGAAGGAGAGTCCCACTTTTTCTTTGGTGCGAATTTAGCTTTTTCCGCGTGGAATGGAAATCCGCTTGCTCATCGAAGAAGAAAAGCGGGCTCTATACGCCATAAGCAGTGTTTGGTGTTTAGATATCACCTCTTCTTTGCTCCCTATTTTCTATTTCTTATTTCAAGTGCGGGAAGGTTGAGGTTTGCTCTTGTGTAAAAGGACAGAATTATACGGCTAGTTATAGAGAGACGAAGGACCACTTCGTCAGGAGGCAGTTGGTCTTTGATCTCGCGTTTCTTTTTGATAGTTGGTTGAATAATTCGATGAAAGAGTGGTGGGTCAGGGAAGAAGCTAACCAGCCTTTATCCCAAGCCGCCTTGCGCGAAGAGGTGAGCCTTTTGATTATCTCGACACCTATTCTCTAAAAGAAAACTACCTATTTTTAGAGTTTGATACTCTCACTAAGCCAAACAATTTATACTCCTCAAAAATGCAAAAATAGACTAGAATAATAAAGATATGACAGAAACATCACTCTGTCTCTTGGATGCCCTTCTTCCTGGCAAGATCAGATCGACGAATGTTTGGCTAGGAAAGCATAGCACAATCAGACTAGTGCCAGGCCCAAAGCACCAAGACTGCTTATTCCGCAGCAAAGAGACAGGACCTCTTATGCCGGAAAAGTCATCAAGTCGACGTGCTAACGTGCAGCTCCCATTCCGAATCCAAGAGAAAGCCTAAGAGAGGGCTGTTGAGAATCGTTCGAGATATGGTTTCAGTTGCTTTCTTCTTCCAATTGTCGATATGCTGGCACCGAAGGCAAGGGAAAGCATTTGAACGAGTTTGACATTAGAGTGTCGATTTTCTTTAATCAAAAAGAAAGAAGAGCTTGCCTTATTAAAGTGGAGGTTACTATGGGGGGCATGCCGACCCAGCCTCCCAGATCCGCATCAGCGAGTGGTGTGACGATGACCAAGCCAATCGTCGTGCTGACTATAAATAACGTCGGGAAAAGAGAGAAAAAGCAGAACTTCTTTCTCTTTTATATGATAGGACTGCTTCCTTATTACTTACCATTTAGACAATCTCCGATCTAGTTTGATGATAAGTTAGCAAGTCAGGAGATGATTATTAGTGGAAAATCGCCCTAGCTAGATTCACTCCCGGTGAAATAGCAGTCCCTTGGTCCCGAGCCTTTTTGTAGTGCTAATCCGAGTCTCTTGAGCTCTTTATGGCAGCTAGTCTAGATCGATTCCTAACMGTTTGCACATGGGTAAGCCCAGGAACTTCTTAATTAAAGGCATCAAAAACAGGTCTTTTTTATCGCAATTGTAGTATAAGCCCTCTGTCGAATTGAAAGAATTTCTGAAATCGACGTTATTAAGAAAACAGAAAATAGGGTTGGGTTTTTGACTGACTTTCTTTTGTCAAATCGACGTGCCAGCTTTTCGTACTCAATAATATGTGTGATAGTTCTGTAACCGGTTGGCCTCCTTTTTCTTGTTAAGTAACTGATTGATCAGCTTAGAAATCGAACGCGATAAGAGCCAGGGAAAGTTCAACTAGGTCCCTTTAAAGCGACGGCAGTCCCTAGACCTGATCTTAGCTGTTTAAATAAAGCAGCGCCTCGGCTCCGGGACTTTCAGAGGGCTAAAGACGATGAGTAGACTGCAGCTAATAAGTAAGCTGTCGAGTTCTCTGATATAATAGCTGTTTTTGTTGAAAAAGCACTTTCTTTTCGATTTATGAGTTTTCTAACTAGATTATGTCTAAAAAAGTCGACAGCTAATAAGTAAGCTGTTATCGAAAAATCGGTGGTTGCTGTTTGGAGAAGAATCAAACAGGTTGGCTCCCTGGTTGTGATGCATCTGGTCAGTCCTTTTTTCTTTCCGGTCTCGAGGGCTTTAAGAAGGAAATATATATAAGATGAATTCGGATTTGGATCTGATCTCTGCATCCCTATTCTCTGTCGATCCCCGGTTCTGGAGAAGTTGAAAAGATTCTGACCCTGTCCTTTTCTTCTTCATCTTCCTATTTTCAGATAAGAATCGACAGTCTAAAAAGGAAATCTAAGTCATTTATAGATCTCAGTCTCAGGTCTTCCTCCTCTTGGTCTTCTGACAATGATGCTCTAGTTGTCGGGGGGCTAGCAGGATGAATTTGACCGTCAATTTATCCCCTATTGTTCTTCGAATCAATCGGCTTGGAAGTTGGAAGGGTTGTCGAACGAGGGCAGTGCTAGCTTTTCCTACTCGACTAATATGTGGAAAGTGTTCATCTGATTTATGAGAAATATGAGATGGAAGGTTCTTCTAAGGATGATATTGACTATCGATTTCCCATGTGCCAGGGCCTCCTTTTCGCATTAGTCTAACTCGGGATTTGAGCTTTTGCCTTTCTTGCTTGGATAGCCAGTTCCTCTTGGTGCCACAATTCATGCAAGCTAGCAATGTCGAGCTGGTCCGTCCACCCCCACTCGTCCAAACTGTCGAAGCTCTTTGACCCGCCGTTTGATATCCTCCGTTGACTATTAGAGGGATGTTCCCAATACCAAGCCTGTTCCACTCTCGCAACTTGCACTTGGTGGAGAACTATTTCCTCCTCGACAGGTGTCAGGGGGCGTCTATTTCTTTTCTCGGAGCTCTTCCCTTTGCTATCAGACTTTTCGAGAATATTCGCAAAAGCATTTTGTCAGATTCATTTTGGATAGTCCAACCAAGCAAATCTCAACTTCTGATTCTTCCCTTTCCTCTTTCTGCCTCCCTCAGCTACAATGGGCTATGATCTTTTGCAGACCTCTCAACGCATATTACTCTATACTAAGGCTGGATACAGAATTTTCCAGTTATATATATTTCCTGAAAAAAGCCCTCTCGACAAATTATGCTCTGATCTTGCTCATTTTTCCAGGTTTACCATCCTCCACTTGAGCCAAGATCAATGGCATCATCATCAAGAGCTTGCCGAAACTCTCTAACAGCTAGGGTCAAGGAGAAAGGCTCCTCTCTTTTCATCCGCTTTTTTTTATAGTTATAGTACTACAATAATTCTACAATAATGAAGCTAGAAAAAAACCTCCTGAGAATAGCACTGTCCCTCTTTTTTGGCCTCACCCGAAACCCCTCACTGTCGAAAGCAAGGCCCTAGCTAATCAACCCAGTTCAGCCATCTTCCTCATTTCTCTCCACATGACGACGTGCTAGCATACAAAAAGGAGATGCACACTGTTGCTGATGTTCCCTTGTAAACACCACATCTATGGCTTGCCTCGAGCAATTCACACAGTCAACCAAGCTGCTCCAGAAGAGAAGAAGAAAATGCCACTTCCCAATTTATACTCCTCAAAAATCACTATGAAGAAATGCCTCCATTGCCCTGCATAACAAGTGACTTAGTTAGTTCACTCTTCTGCGATGGCAGACTGGGCGGCAGTCACATCTCTCTCTATGTCTTTTGGAACAAGTCTCAACAGCCGGCCCGAATCTTCTGTGATCGAGGAATGACTTTGGTCTCGAATCTCTCGTGCAATTACGACGTTCCTGAGTAGATCATGGGTCCGAAGGAAGAAGGGTAGGAAAGAGTGGGAAAAGAAAGAAGAGCAAAGTACTCACACACTACTGGCTTTCTACGAAATTCTACCAGTGTGGAAAACTTATCTGTGCCCCAGAACAATTCAAGCTTAGCTAGCTTTTGAAATAGCTGAAGCTAACTGGAGTTAGAGCCTTGCCTGAGAAAATCTCTCTCAACTACCCGTCCGACTCCGACCTCTTAATAGTCCCCGATGCTGCTTTTCCATGCCATCATATGTGCATACGCATACTGACCTACTATACCGCTCCCTCGGCTCTAGACTAAAGCATCACTTCATTTCCACCTTATTGAAGATCTGGTGGTATTTCGTCATTTGAATCTTGTTCATCTTTCTTTCTAGAATGAGGCTCACGGATGAGATAATACAACCCAAGCGGGCGGCGGACAAGAGGATGGAAAATGTCGAGATTTCTTAGTTAGCAATAGCACTGTATTATTTATGATTACTTAAGTAAAGGGGCCCGGTGACGGGTTGTTTATCTAAATTCCCAACCCCTCGGCCTCACTTTGGAGTCAGCTACTTCGTCACTGAAGAAAGACCACTCGACTATACTATAAACTATACTATAAAGGAGAGGAGTTTGGAGGGCCGGTGGTGGGGCAGAGCTTTAGCCTCCTGAAGTCCGCTGAAGCGGTCAAACTAAGCCTGAAGTTCCTCTTGTTCCACATCGCCTCAAAGCGAAACCTGATTTTCTTCTCGATAATCATCCGCCCCGCACTCTGAAAATCAACGGATGGAAGTCACTGCTTTACCATAATAATAAATAGAGTCGATGGTGAAGCTATAAAGTGCTTGGGGAAAGAGCCGCTGAGATTTTGATATAATAGTATGCAAAAAAAGGCTCGTCCTAATGCATATATATTTAGCGGCCTCCGGGGGGAAACTACCTTTGTCGATCTTTTTTTTCGAGAGCTGAGCTGAGAAAGGGAAAGAGAGGGGTCGATCTTCCTCCGACCTATTAGATCCTTTACATCAAAATACGGTCAAGCGACCTTCTCCTAAAATCAAGCAACCCCTCTCGACTCACCTCTCTCTCTAGATTTCTCGGGGTTGAAAAAGATGCCCTGGATTCCCGGCGGGACTCTGATAACTCGTCCTGATCCACTTCGACAAAGAATTTGCGGAATCTACAAAAACATTCTAGGAGAGGGCTCGTTATTCTCTTTGATAAGATCACAAGGTGCTGAAGTGGAGGGGGGGATCCTGAGAGGGATGCTCACCTCCTCTCTTTTCATCCGCTTTTTTTCCATATCTAGAAAGCTTCAAAAGCTTCGCTGACCTATCGCGTGGTAAAGAGAAGAGAGTACGGCAGAAAAACGGAACTCTATTTGATGTCGATTCATCCACACTTCCATTCTTTCTTAAGTAGAGGAAATCCCACTGCTTGCTGGCTGGGAGCTGTATGAGCGGTAACGTCCACGTACGGCTCTGTGAGAAGGTGGAAGGAAATGGCCTTG